TTTTTGGGGAAGATGAGTCGAAGCAATAACAAGATTCTTTCTATTTCTAGGAGAACATCTTTCACAATTCCTGGATAGATGGGTCACTAATAGACCAAGGGATAAGGAATTTGACTCATTCACATCTAGATCATGAATATTTGGGATCCAGATTATGCACGGAGACATTGCTGTTGCTAATTCAAATTGAATAGTGATAGACAATCGGTCTATTTGAGCCTTCATCTCACTATCCGTAGTTAGCGCATTCCAAGTCAGCAGATCCAGCTCCGTAGCAAGGTCACGACCAATCTCATCATCAATACTGTTGCTCTTCTCGATATCATAATTAGGATCAATATTGGCACTCTTCTCCACCCTATCAATATCAGCAAGGAATTTAGTAGGATTCTTGTCCAGGAACTTGTTCACAAATATCGTAATGAAAGGAATATAGGAGTTTGTTGCTAGGGATTTGACCAAATAGGATCGTCCAGTTCCGATAGAACCGATAACTAAACTACCCCTAGAGGGGGATAAGTCTAAGCGGAGCGAAAATGGTTTTCCGTGAGATGGGAAATCAGCTTTTTGTAAATAAGTGATTGTCTGAAAATGAGCAAGGAATAGACGTCTTTCTGCTAAACAGACTGTATTGAATTCATAATTGATTAGATGCTTTTGCTGAATGTCAACTAAGTCGCGTAAGTAAAGTGCTCCCGGTTGTTCAAGGATTTGATAACCATCGTCACTCTTTGATAATTGATCACTATGAGTCAGACTCAATAGAACGCTTTTTTCTGTCGTTAATGTGGCTAGCTGAACCAAAAATTTGTTTTCTTCCTCATGAATCGAATCATTGTTCGCGACCCAGGATTCAATTTGATCATCAATCCACTCCCAGTTCACGTTTTTGCTTTTTCTTATCAAGGAATAAATATTTTTACTTGTATTACTTAGCTTTCTGGCATTTATAGAAAAAGCAATTCGAGTCATAATCTCGCTGAATAAATTCTTTAACCACAAATCATTTTGTTCAGACAGAGGATACTTATCTAAAAGTGTTTGAACCTCCACCTTAGATGAGGAACTCATAAAAGAATTGAAACTTTTTAATTGATTATGTAAGTGAATAAACGCTCGCGAAACAAAGAAAAGCTGCATAGTAATAAGAGACCCAAAAACAATTACAAATAACGTTTTGAAATAGAACATCTTGACCAAAGTATTTCGATGAACTAGTTCTAGGCGCAGAAGAAAGTGATGGAACCCCCCCTTCCTCAAGCTCTCAATTCTTCTAAAAAATGGCATTTTCCCTAATTCGATCTGAACAATTCGCCATGATAAATCCAAAAACCTTGACACTAGGTCTGAAACTCTCAGATTTATATATTTGTAACCTGCTAACGTAAAAAAGCTTGGCAAATATCTTTGAAATAAATTCCATTTTTCTGATAAAAGAGAAAAAAAACTATCTCTTTGAAAACTTGTTCCTTTTTCTTTTCGATAAAAATCAATAGATTTTGAATAGGGACTATTACTCAAACCCATCTTTGAAATGAAATTGGGAAACTTTTTGGCTTCGGAATCAGATAGATTCATATTCAGATCTAAAAAAGGTTGACAAGAAGTTCTTTCCAAATTGACTATTTGTGTCGGTGTTGCAGAAGTATTTATGATCGAATAAAGAGCTCTACCTAGAACTGGATCGGAGTGAAAATATTGAGATATGAATTTTAGATCTACTTGTGCCTCGATTGGTGAACTAGTACCGATACGCTTTTTACCCCCACACAAAGAAACTCTTTTCTTACGAAGTAACAAGCTATTCAGAAATTGTCCATAAAGAAAAGTGAAATGCGTATTCCGAGTCCTTTCCACAGAAAATGGAAATCTTGTCTTACAATCGAACCAAAAGCGGTCCGGATTATTCAAGAATCGAAGTCTATTTGCTTTATAAAAAGAATAGATTAATGAACCTTTTTGAAATGGAATCGCGGGGTTCAACCAATTTTCTTGATCGTGGAATACTTTGAAAAAATCGGAATCCTTTTTAGAGAAAGATTTGGTTCGAATATGTAATGAATCAATCATCCGCTTTGATAACTTATTAGGTGATGTTATTGCTCCATTGACTATGAAGTTGGAAGTACCCCACTCTTCCTCTTCCACAAAAAATGGGTTCAGTCTTTTTAAATGAACCATTTTCAATCCTATCGATTCTAACAACTGATTACAAGGTTTATGAGTTGGTCCTTGCAATTCATAGATATCAATTTCGGATCTCTGAATCGGGGTCTTCCCTAAACTTACACAGTCAAAAAGAAGTGAATTCGCAAAAAAAAAAATAAATTTAGTCGCAAACCCAAGTATCTTAGTAAACAAACAAACAAGCGAATGCAGCGAAAAGAAGGATCGAAGTTCCTTGGAAAGTTTGTCTAAAAGATAAGGAATTAACTTATAGACTCTTTTTTGTACTTTTTTCTCTACGTACTTACGAACCTCAGACCAATAAATCCATTTTTCAAGAATAGAAATACGTAATTGAATAAGATAAAAACGTAATTGACCAGGAAATCGAATAAAAAAAACCCGTAATTCACCAAACTTGACTTGCATTCCTTCAAACGTGCCTTCAAAACAACTCTTTTGGACTTTTTTCTGCGCAGAAAGAAAATGTTCAAATTGTTCCTGTAAACGCTTTAGACGATTTGACCTTTTGTATCTATCCTGTTTGATTATATAGTTGATTTGAGTTCGATAATTCAGAAGAGCTGTGACTTTTTGCTCCCTTTGAATTTGATTACTATGGGATCTAGTGAATAGATTTCTTATATAAAAAGAGATACTAGACTCGTTTTGAATCCATCGATATTGCCGAACGAATTCCATTCTATTTTGACTAACAAAACCCAACATTTTTTGTCTGACTCGCCTAAAAAAAGAAGCAGTCTCCGGATAACATTGTTGATAACGAAACAAAATAGGAGGCCAAACCCATAAAGATTTCTTTTTGAATTCAGCCCTATCATTGAATATCTGATTCAAGAATTTTGTTTTCTCTAATCCCAAATCACTATTAAGATAAAAATAAAATTCTTTATTATATGGATATGGCTCGCTTATTGCCAGAGTACATAGATCTGCTCTTTCTTGCAATATCTCTTCGACTTTCAAATAGAATCGAATAAAGAATGGATTTTTTTTTTTTGATGACATAGAATGAATTGAGACATTCTTTTGGAAATACAAAAGGATTTTTAATAAATGAAGTATTTCTTTCTTTTCCGCCCGCCGGAGAGGCTTCTTCGCAAATTGAGGAGTTTTAGTTACCCTCTCAATAGGAGTCGACATCATGTATAGTTCTGAACATCTCTCAGAGCAAAAATAACCAAGAAATCTTGTCCGAAAATGTTCTATTTTTTCCGGAAACCGATCAGAAATCATCTCTTTCTCGCGTTCCATTTCAAGAAAATAAGGATCCCAAGAACTTGCTCGTTCTTTTCGTTGTTGAAGATTTTTTTGATTGATCAATCCAGAATATTCCGAATTAGGGTCCTTGTGGTCTAGAGAATATACAAAAGGAAACTCAAGAGATCCGACAACCATTTTATGATTCTCGATCAAGTTCCTCCACCGCACTTTTGTTATTGGCAGAACCTGATTCGTTTCTTTTTCTTTCGGTTTCAGTAGTAAATCATTTTCAGATAAAATTTTTCCCTTTGGAAAAGAAAGGAGCAAAACACTCATTTGAGTTAATCCACGGGCTTTATGATCAGTGCAAGTAAATGAGAAAGGAAAAAATCTTTTCAAATAGATATTTTTTCGTTCAACCCTATTTTGAGTGTTCATGCGATAGAGAAGGATCCCGACTACAACTACTATGACTCCCTTTATTGTCAAAGATCTCTTTTTTGTTGAACCTGGTAAATTTTGTGAAAGTAGGAGACGCGGATCAAAGAGTTTGAAAAAGCGTTCTTGGCGGAAAAAAATGTGAATAAAGGATCCCACTGAATCTAAGAAAGATTGATCCTTATAGATCTCTCTCAATTCAAAAATACCAAATTTGCGATTTTGTTTTTTCATGCTTGTGTAAACCTCCCGAGTTTTTTAACTTTATTTGATTTGATATTTGAAACCATTGAGTTTTCAAATTCAAACGTGTTGAATCATTATTCTGATACGTATCTATTTCTTTTTATTTTTTTTTCATGCACTCTTTTCAAATCTTGCATCCATGGCTAAGTGGTTAAAGCGCCCAACTCATAATTGGCGAAGTCGTAGGTTCAATTCCTACTGGATGCATGCTATCTACCCTAAAAAGCTATTGATCTAGATTGAGGAATTCACTATTTACCTTGACCAAAATACAAGATTTGGGGCGAACGACGGGAATTGAACCCGCGCATAGTGGATTCACAATCCACTGCCTTAATCCACTTGGCTACATCCGCCCCAAAATAAAAATAAAAAATAGGAGCAATCCCGCTATCGTCTATCGAAAAGTGGTTATTGCTCCTATTTTTTATTTTTTATACTGAAAATTTACTATATTATATTATGCATTTGTAGCTGAAACATCAACAGTTGCTAGATCTAAAGGAAAATTGTGTGCATTACGTTCGTGCATAACTTCCATCCCAAGATTAGCACGATTTATTATATCAGCCCAAGTATTAATTACATGTCCTTGACTATCCACTACAGATTGGTTGAAATTAAAACCATTTAAGTTGAATGCCATAGTACTTATACCTAGAGCAGTGAACCAAATACCTACGACAGGCCAAGCGGCTAAAAAGAAATGTAATGAACGAGAATTGTTGAAACTGGCGTATTGAAAAATCAATCGTCCAAAATAACCATGAGCGGCTACAATATTGTAAGTTTCTTCCTCTTGCCCAAATCTGTAACCTTTGTTCGCTGATTCATTTTCTGTAGTTTCCCTAATTAAACTAGAAGTTACTAAGGAACCATGCATAGCACTGAATAGGGAACCGCCAAATACACCAGCTACACCTAACATATGAAATGGGTGCATAAGAATGTTATGCTCAGCCTGGAATACTATCATAAAATTGAAAGTACCAGAAATCCCTAGGGGCATCCCATCCGAAAAGCTGCCCTGACCAATTGGATAAATTAAGAAAACAGCGGTAGCAGCTGCAACAGGAGCTGAATACGCGCTATATACATACGTCTAAAATAAAAATTATTTTCCCTGGTTGTTTTTTTGCACATTTTCTTTTATAATCCTAGATAACTAGAAGACAAAAATTGAGAAAAAAATAATAAAATTACTTAAATCTTATGAGAATATATGTATCCAAAACTGATCCTACAAGCACACAAAATCAAACCGCAACCGGTCAAGCAAAAGCAAAAAATTTGATCTCCGGAAAACGTTGTTGTAGTAACGGCCGGAATGCCAGAGGAATTATTACTATCAGGCATAGAGGAGGAGGTCATAAACGCTTATATCGTAAAATTGATTTTAAACGGAATGAAAAAAATATAGCTGGGAAAATCATAACCATAGAATATGACCCTAATCGCAATGCACACATTTGTCTCATAAATTATGAAAATGGCAAAAAGAAGTATATTTTACACCCTAAAGGGGCTCTAATTGGAGATACAATAATTTCTGGCAAAGAAGTTTCTATAAAAATTGGAAATTCTTTATCTTTGAATGAAATACCTTTGGGGACATCGCTACATAACCTAGAAATCACACGTGGAAAAGGTGGACAATTTGCTCGCGCAGCAGGTGCTGTGACTAAACTTATTGCAAAAGAGGGTAAATCAGCAACATTAAAGTTACCATCAGGAGAGCTCCGTTTTATCTCTAAAAAATGTTCAGCAACAGTAGGACAAGTAGATAATCTTGCGGTGAATAAAAAAAGGTTGGATAGAGCTGGAGCTAAACGTTGGCTTGGTAAACGTCCTAAAGTAAGAGGACTAGTTATGAACCCGATAGACCACCCTCATGGAGGTGGGGAAGGTCGAACCCCCATAGGTAAAAAACAACCCAGAACCCCCTGGGGATATCCGGCACTTGGAAAAAAAACGAGGCCTAAAAATAAATATAGCGATAAGTTTATTCTTGATCACCGCAATAAATAACTTTACTAAAATTTAATACTATAATTTAAGAATTTAATAACTAGAGACAAAAAACTTTATATTTTTGGAATAGGCAACGAAAATAACAAAGATAAATTTTTTTATTTATTCTTTGTTATTTACTCGATAGTATCAAGTAAAAGATTATATTAAAAAAATCAATCAAAATTGCGAAAAACGAAATGAGGAATCAATTATGACACGGTCAGTAAAAAAAAATCCATTTGTTGCTAATCAGTTATTACAAAAAATAAATAAACTTAATAGAAAAGCGACGAAAGAAATAATAATAACTTGGTCTCGTGGATCTACAATTCTACCAACAATGATTGGGCATACTATTGCCATCCATAATGGAAAAGAACATTTACCTATTTATATAATGGATAATATGATAGGACATAAATTGGGAGAATTCGCAGCTACTTTAACGTTTCGCGGACATGAAAAAAAAGATAATAAATCTCGTCGATAAATATTTAAAGATTAATCATATTAATTTTAATTATAGTGCATCAATATGAATAATTAGTACTCAAAAAATAAGGTTCAAGAATTTTGATTCAATTTTAATAAGAGGTAAATCTTATGTACAAGAGGGTAGATCTCGATTGCCGGGTGTTCAATAGAAAAACCCCAGAAGTATACGCTTTTAGTCAACATATCTCCATATCAGCAGAAAAAGTCCGAAGGATCATTGATCAAATTCGCGGACGTTCCTATGAAGAAACCGTTTTAATCTTAGAACTTTTGCCCTATCGGGCCGCATATCCTATTTTAAAATTGGTTAAGTCAGCAGCAGCAAATGCTGTCGACATTTTTTACGTTTCCAAGAAAGAAAATTTAGTTATTAATAAAGCCGAGGTGAATAAAAAACCTACCGTAAAAAAATTGAAACCTAAAGCTCGCGGACGTAGTTCTTCAATAACAAGAGCAACCTGCCAGATATTTATTGGAATAAAAGATATTTCTTTAGAACCTCCGGTAGAGCTAAAACAGAAACTACCTAATCTAAATAAAGCATATAGAGAATATTTAAATCAGCAGAATACGAGGTATTTATGGGACAAAAAATAAATCCCCTTGGTTTGAGACTTGGGACAACCAAAGAGCATTATTCAATTTGGTTTTCACAACCAAAAAAGTATTCAAAAAATTTACAAGAAGACCAAAAAATACGAACTTTTATAAAAAATTACGTCCAAAAAACAAAGAGAATACCCTCTAGGATTGACGGAATTGCCCATATCTCTATTTCTAAACGAATTGATCTAATCGAAGTTAGAATCTTTATGGGATTTCCAAAATTTTTACTAGAAAATCGAACGCAAGGACTCGAAGAATTAAAAATTAATTTAAAAAAAGAACTCAATTGTGGAAACCGAAAACTGAATATTGCGATCACAAGAATTGAAAAACCTTATGGCAATCCTAATATTCTTGCCGAATTTATAGCCGGACAATTAACAAATAGAGTTTCGGTTCGACAAGCAATGAAAAAAGCTATTGAATTAGCGGAAGAAGCAGGTACAAAAGGAATTCAAGTACAAATTGCAGGTCGCCTAAATGGACAAGACATTGCGCGTATACAATGGATTAGAGAAGGAAGAGTTCCTCGACAAACTATTTGTGCTACTTTTGAGTATTGTTCGTATCCAGTTCGAACTATCTATGGGGTTTTGGGCATAAAAATTTGGATCTTTTTAGATCAAATCAAATAAATTTTTCTTAAAAAAAAAAAATGAATTACCGAATAATAATTTTTATAGGGTGAAATAAAACTTAAATTTTTTATAACTCTTATTGCTATGCTTAGTGTGTGATTCGTTAATTTTAAAACGTTTAGAAAAAATAAGACCTCAAATCTAAACTTAGGAATAAACTCATTAACTTCGGATTATCTAAATCTAACGAACCAAATCAGTCATGATACGATTATTGGTCATATCTTTGTAGCAACTGACAGTTTTTTAGTTTTTTAAGAAAAAATCAACTTATAATATGGCAAAGTTTAAGTATTAAGTATAATTAATTTATTTTAATAGATTTTAAAAATAAAAACATTTGGCGTAACTTGGAAAGGAGAGAGGAAAGGAAAAATCAAGTACTATTTAAAAATTAAAAAATCCAATTATGTAAGGTCTAGAAAAATCGGCAGTGTAAGAAAGCTTAAAATATTAAAATATAACAATAGAAAATACAAACTGAAATTACTATATTTTGATAATATGTCATAAAAAAATAAGAGCTTGAAGCCACTCAAGACTAAGAAAAATGGCTAAAAACGTCATTTTATTTGTGTTCAAAAAGCTCCATTGTAAAATTTGGACCTAATCATTTAAGTACGAAGCAATGGGAACGACAGAACTTGTGGATGCAAAAACAAACTAAAAACGAATTGATTGAACAGATTCACCTGTTGGGATGGCGAAATGAACCGGAAATGAATTTGACGTTACGACTTAGTTTTCTAACTGATTGTGGAATTTAAAGAGTCAATATTCGCCCGCGACACTTTATTTTGTTTAATATTTAATAAAAATAAATAAAGAAAAAAAGTAATTTAGGCAATTTCAATTATATTATAAACAACAATCCAAAAATTGAAAGCTTCAAACAATTGAATAATTTCAGACGAACCGGATAATATATTATGTTATATATCTATCGTAACCCAACTTTATTCTCAAGCCCTCCTTTCTCACTCCTACGCCGCGAGGAGCTGGATGAGACGAAATTCTCACGTCCGGTTCTGTAGTAGAGATGAAATAGAAAAAAACATCTACTATAACCCAAAAAGAACTCGATTTCGTAAACAACATAGAGGAAGACTGAAGGGAATATCGTCTCGAGGTAACCATATTTGTTTTGGTAAATATGGACTTCAAGCACTTGAACCAGCTTGGATAACATCGCGACAAATAGAAGCAGGTCGACGGGCAATGACACGACATGCGCGCCGAGGAGGGAAAATATGGGTACGGCTATTTCCCGATAAACCTATAACTGTACGACCAGCAGAAACACGTATGGGTTCAGGAAAAGGATCCCCCGAATTTTGGGTAGCTATTGTGAAACCCGGTCGAATCCTTTATGAAATGGGTGGTGTACCAAAAATAATAGCCAGAAGAGCTATTGCCATAGCAGCATCAAAAATGCCTATCAGAACTCAATTCATTGCTTTGGAAATCAACTAGAATCGACCTGAAAACGAATTAATTGGGGAGAAATTTCTTTTCATCCTTTGGATTTAGTACAAAGCCGAGCGAACAATTATATGATTCAATCTCAAACGCATTTGAATGTAGCAGATAATAGCGGGGCTCGAAAATTAATGTGTATTCGAATAATTGGATCTAGTAAGCGTCGATACGCTCATATTGGTGACATTATTGTGGCTGTTATAAAAGAAGCTGTGCCTAATATGCCTCTTGAAAAATCTGAAGTAGTAAGAGCCGTAATTGTGCGAACTCATAAAGAACTTAAACGTGAAAATGGGATCCTACTACGATATGATGACAATGCGGCAGTTATTATTGATAAAGAAGGAAATCCAAAAGGAACCAGAATCTTTGGTGCAATCCCTCGAGAATTGAGAAAATTCAATTTTAATAAAATCGTTTCCTTAGCTCCCGAAGTATTCTAAAAAATTGTTCAATTAAGTCAAATATGTTTCCCGTATACAACTTTTTTTATTACTAAAACAAAAATTCATTAAAAAATAAAAAAAGCATGTTGTTATAGTCGAAAATAATTGAGCCCACAAATTCAAATGCATCATGGGTATGGACAATATTGCTGAGATATTAACTTTTATACGAAATGCTAATAGAAATGGGAAAAAAGTAGTTAAAATACCATCCACTAACATTATTGAAAGAATTGTAAAATTACTTTTACGAGAAGGTTTTCTTGAAAACGTACGAAAACACCGAGAAAACAGCAAAAATTTCTTGGTTTTAACTTTCCGGCATCGAAAAAGAACCGTTAAAAATCATCTAAATTTAAAACAGATAAGTCGACCTGGTCTACGAATTTATTCTAAGTATAAAAAAATACCAAAAATTTTAGGTGGGATGGGAATTATAATTCTTTCTACGTCACAGGGTCTACTGACAGACCGAGAGGCCCGACTCAAAAGAATCGGGGGAGAAATTTTATGTTATATATGGTAAATACGTTTCTTTATCTATAATTTTATTTTATATAGTTTTGGAAATAACAAGGTGGTATTTTCCTTGGCACTTGAAATTAAAGAGTTATAAATTTGAAAAAAGAGGTTATGTTTTAATAAATTGGTAACCAAACTCAATTATCTAGTAATTAAAAATTTTAAAATAGATATTTATTGTGAGATTTAAAACAGCTTAACTATGGCAAAATTAATCCCAAGAACTAATTTCCGTAGGAATGGACGTCTTCGTTTACGTAAAAATACACGTAGAATACCACAAGGAGTTATTCATATTCAAGCCAGTTTACAGAATACTATAGTTACGGTTACGGATGTACAAGGACGCGTGGTTTCTTGGTCCTCTGGTGGTAGTTCAGGATTCAAAGGAACGACAAGAAGGACTCCTTTTGCAGCTCAAACCGCCGCAACAAATGCTATCCGTCCAGCAATGAGTCAAGGTATGCGCGAAGCAGATGTCTTGATAAAAGGTCCTGGTCTTGGAAGAGATGCAGCATTACGAGCAATTCGTCGAAGCGGTCTACAATTAGAGTTGATCCTGGATATAACTCCTATGCCACACAATGGCTGTAGGCCCCCGAAAAAACGCCGTGTTTAAGAAGCAAATAAAATAATTCATTACTCAATCACTCGTCTTTTTTTTCCGTATGGTCCAATATAAAAGCAGAATTTCTACTGCTGGAACACTTACTATTATGGCCGGTTTAGTTTATTGTAATTTTCTGATTTATGAGAGGTAAAGTCAAAATTATAATGCGAAAAAATTTGCTTACATAATTATGTAAACTTTGAGTTTGCCCTGCAAATTGGTATGATATTTTAATGAAGTTCAAAAAAAAACCAAGATGATATTTCTAAAACTCGAACAGTTTGATTTAGAAGATCTAACACAAATATTTAGAATTTTTGGAAAACATTTAGTAATTTTAATCAAGGAAGGCAATATAAACTTTTCTTTCCCCCACCAATTGATGCTTTAAAAATAATTTAGAAGTGAATAAACTAGACTCGAAGTATCTAGGGAGAACTTTTTGTTCCCCTAGAGCTATCAGTTATGATTTTGCAAAATTTAAAAAAGACCTAAGGTTAAGGATTTTTCAATAGGTAATGTTGCACCAATACCCAACCAAATGGAAACTGCAATCCCAATCAAAAATATACTAGTTGCTACTGGACGTCGAAATGGATTTTGAAATTGATTAACATTCTCTAAAAAAGGTATTGTTAATAATCCCGTTGGTATTAAAACCATTAAAAGAACACCCATTATTTTATTCGGTATGGTACGAAGTATTTGAAATACAGGAAAAAAATACCATTCGGGTAATATTTCTAGAGGGGTTGCAAAAGGATCAGCTGGTTCCCCAAGCATTGCGGGCTCTAGAACTGCTAAACCTACAATACATGCAATAGTACCCATAATAACAACTGGAAAAATATATAAAAGATCATTTGGCCAAGCAGGTTCACCATAATAATTATGACCCATACCTTTAGCCAATTTAGCTCTTAATATAGGATCGTTCAAGTTAGGTTTTTTTGTTATTGGGATAGGTGAAATCATAGAGATCCATCCTCCGACAGAACCGGATATGATAATTTTTCATCCTCCAGCTCGAGCAATACTAAAAAACAACGGCTTGCCCTTTATATAGAGATTTATTAAACATACAAAAAAGTGATCAGTTCTATATTCTATATATGTATCTATACATCTAATATAAAGACCGTGAACTTTTTTAAAAAGTAAATACTCAAGTCCCAAGTAGGCGATTATTAAAGTAGATGCGTTTTGGGCCGTCTCTTAGTTTATTAAATTGGTATTTCTCTTGAAAAAATCTTTAATCATACACGTTTGCTTGTTACGAAAAAAGTCTAGTCTATGTTTTTCATTAGATCTCTTATTTCACTCCGATAGTATGATATAGCTCAATCAAGCCAATGCAGAGGAAATAACTACATGTACATACTATAAATTAATTAATTTAGATAGTTGTTTCGATTTTTTTAATGAGAAATGGAAACAAAGGAGCTTTTGCTATTTCAAATTGGATTTTACGGAGCCTGCTTCCTTTCATATAAAATAAAAAAATTTTTAGGTGATCATCGAAAAAATATCTTGAAACGAACCAGCCTATACTTCGCATAGGTCTTATGCGTCAATTGGAACAAAGACACATTTTATTGGGAAGGCAAATTTCAATGTGGCAGATATATATCTACATAGACCCATCAATCGTTCAAGTCACACACTCCCATAATCCTTTTTTTGTCTTATTCCCTTGACTTTATCAACTAGTCAAATCTTTACAATTTAAAATAAAAAATTCTAGTCAAGAACTACTAAAGTATTTTATCGGAGATTGCTGCCCCAAGTGAGCAATTTATCAATAATTTCAAGAATAGATAAGAACCCAGCACTGGAAAAGTAAGTTTAACTTATAAACTTATAAAGGACCGGAAATACCCTGTTTCCGTATCATTAGAAAGTGCATTAACATAAAGATGCTAGTAATAACCGGTAATACAAAAGTGTGTAAACTATAAAAACGAGTCAACGTAAATTGTCCTACATTAGTACTGCCACGTAAAAGTTCTACCAAAGGTGCTCCTATTAGAGGAAGAGCTTCGGGTACGCCTGTTACAATTTTAACTGCCCAATAACCTACTTGGTCCCAAGGTAAAGAATAACCGGTTACGCCAAATGATGCAGTCAATACAGCTAAAATCACACCAGTAACCCAAGTCAATTCACGAGGGTTTTTAAATCCACCCGTTAGGTAAACGCGAAAAACATGAAGGATCATCATCAAAACCATCATACTTGCCGACCATCGATGAACGGAGCGGATTAACCAACCAAAATTAGCTTCAAGCATTATATATTGAACAGAAAGGAAAGCCTCATTTATGGTCGGCCGATAGTAAAAAGTCATAGCAAACCCAGTAGCTACTTGTACTAAAAAACAAGTAAGGGTAATTCCACCTAAACAATAAAAAATATTGACATGGGGAGGAACATATTTACTAGTTATATCATCCGCAATTGCCTGAATCTCTAGACGTTCTTCGAACCAATCATATACTTTGTTTATGTTATTGAGATAGGTTGAATCCCCCTCTTAGAACTGTATATGAAACTTTCATCTCATACAGCTCAAGCAAAAATGCCTCAATAACTTCAAATAAAATTAAAATTAACACTTTGGAGATTGACTCAAATCCTAAAGTTATAAAATGACTCGTTATTATTACTAAGACAATACTACCAAAATATCAAGTTAGCTCATTTGACGGGCATTTTGAATTTGCTCTTCCCATATCCTTTCTATTTCGAATTTTAATTTTTTTTTATTTTATTGGATAGGAATTCCTTTGTTTAGATCCTATGAATTGAGTAAAACCGAAGATTCTTAATTGCGAACCACGATGATTGATGATTCAATCTTCACTAAAAACCCTAAACACAATTTAGGATTCGCTGAGTAAGAACCTTTCTATTTTCACTTATATCATATCATTCAACAACATGCAAAATTAGATATCTAATTTTGCATGTTGTTGAATGATATGATATAAAGGTTTTGACAAGAACCCAGAGACGAGGTCTGAATAGTAAATCAATAATTAACTCTTAATCATAGTTTTAATCCATATTTGTGTTTCAGATCCTTCCATTCATATCTGACAAAGTAGAATTCTCTTGAGCACAACTAGGCACTATCACTCGGATCCAAGCTAACAAGTCACACACTCATATCCGGACATAATAAAAATGAAGAAATGTCACGATCAAACTGCCAAACTCCAATGGATCTAAGCAAGCCTCTTTTAATTCATTGAAATTCCATCCAATAAAATGGACGAATTATAAATTTCCAAAATAATAGATAAAAATACCGCAAAGAGAACCATTGCCACACCCATCAAGGGAGTTGTTCCCCATCCAGGAGCTACTTTACCATATTCTGAATTCAATGGTTTTAATAAATTGCTTACAGTAGTTTGTTTTGGACCATTTTCAATATTTTTTATCGCCATAAATTCTATTTTATTCTTTGTTTTGTGAGCTAATCGGTTTAGGTTTCTACAATTCTATGTTAAAGTTAGTTAAAATTCGAAAAGTTTTAATTATTTTTTTATATTAAGAAAACTACTATATTTAAAGAACAAATAATAATTAAAGGAGAAAAATCTAGCAATAATTAAAAAAAAAATGGAACTAGCAACCCTCGTAACTCTCTTTCTATCGGGTTTACTTATGAGTTTTACTGGATATGCTCTGTATACCGCTTTTGGACAACCTGCGCAACAATTACGAGATCCATTCGAAGAACACGGAAACGAGTTGAAATAATGAGTCGACTCATATTTGGAGTCCTTCATTACTTCAACTGAAAATATAGAATAAAAATTATTTGATCTTTTTCATTGGTACTGTAGGAGATTCACGAAAAAAAATTGCGAAAAAGATTATACCTAAAGTTGAGACTAAAAGGAATGTATAAACCACTGCTTCCATAAATTTGATTTTGATTTCAAATGATATCTAACTTTCTTAATCAGTGTATGTTTTATCATATTAAAAGTTCCTAAAGCAAAGAAAAAAAAAAACGAATCTATCAAATTCCCAGTTTTCGTGTAGTTGGATCACCTAGTTTTTGGAATGCTCCAAACTCGACTTGCACATCTAAATCCGGGTTAATACCCGCAAAAACATCTCTAAACAGAGTTCTAGCACCGTGCCAGATGTGTCCGAAGAAGAAGAGCAAGGCAAATGAACCATGACCAAACGTAAACCAACCCCGTGGACTACTTCTAAAAACACCATCGGATTTCAAAGTAGCACGATCTAATTCAAAAATTTCACCCAATTGAGCACGTCTAGCATATTTTTTAACAGTTGCAGGGTCACTATAACTAACCTCATTGAGTTCCCCACCGTAGAATGAAACAGTTACGCCTACTTGTTCAACACTATATTTTGATTCTGCCCGTCTAAAAGGAACATCCGCCCGAACAATTCCATCGCTGTCTACTAATATAACTGGAAATGTTTCAAAAAAAGTAGGCATACGTCGTACAAAAAGTTCACGTCCTTCTTTATCTCTAAAGATTGGGTGACCTAACCAGCCAATTGCTATTCCATCCCCACTATCCATCGAGCCCGCTCTAAATAATCCTCCTTTTGCAGGATTGTTGCCAATATAATCATAAAAAGCTAATTTCTCTGGAATTTTAGACCAGGCTTCTGATAAACTTTGTTTTTCAGCTAATCCGGCACTAATTCTGCGATATATCTCTTGTTGGAAATATCCCTGATCCCATTGATAACGGGTGGGTCCAAATAATTCAATTGGAGTAGTTGCCGAACCATACCACATAGTTCCTGCAGCTACAAAAGCTGCAAAAAAGACAGCAGCGATACTACTTGAAAGGACGGTTTCAATATTACCCATCCGCAAGGCCTTATATAGCCGTTGGGGTGGTCGGACACTCAAATGGAATAAACCCGCTAATAACCCCAAAGTACCAGCTGCAATATGATGCGAAGCGATTCCTCCTGAAACAAATGGATCAAATCCTTCTACGCCCCAAGCGGGATTAACAGGTTGTACTTTTCCAGTTAGTCCATAAGGGTCTGAGACCCAAATTCCAGGACCATACAAACCTGTTACATGAAATGTACCAAACCCAAAACAAGTTATACCTGCAAGAAATAAATGAATTCCAAATATCTTAGGCAAATCTAAAGAGGGTTTTCCTGTACGTTGATCACAAAAAACTTCTAAATCCCAATACACCCAATGCCATATAGCTGCCAAAAAGCATAAACCCGAGAAAAAAATATGTGCTCCAGCGACACCTTCGTAACTCCACAAATCCGGAGTTGGTAGAGTTCTCCCTGTGATATCCCAACCTGCCCACGAATTCGTTATTCCTAAACGAGTCATAAATGGAATAACAAACATCCCCTGCCTCCACATTGGATCAAGAATAGGGTCAGACGGATCAAAAACCGCTAATTCATATAGAGCCATCGAACCGGCCCACCCCGCAACAAGAGCTGTATGCATAATATGAACCGAAAGTAGTCGACCAGGATCATTCAATAAAATAGTATGGACACGATACCAAGGTAAACCCATGGAAATACCCCTTCCCTAATAAAAAAGATGCTGTATAACTTTCTTGCCTTGTCCTTAACAAATATTTTTTAGTTAGATATCTACTGAATTAGGAATAGAACCTTTTTGTTTGTAGATATAACTAATAATTAAATTCAGGGCAATAAACCCCTATTTTTTTTACGTTTCCATATCAAAGTGAATTATTAAAAAGATCTAAAGTATTCTTGCTTTAAATGTATGCCCATTGGTGTTCCAAGAGTACGTTTCCTATATGACCAAGATACAGGTCCAGTGTGGATTGATATATAGTGCGGCTTGACAAATAGATTGAGTTAATTGGGTTTTTCCCCATATCTCGCCCCATAGAGATAACCCCTTATTCACCAAAAAATAAATCTAGGGAATCGTCCCAAATTTGTAGCGTGAAGTGCAATTTTGGGGAATTGAATAGTGGTTTTTATTATGGTTTTCTTAAAAACTTGAAGTATTCAAGCTCCGTTTTAAAAAGCCACTTGGTAAGATAGCCATAATTTTCACTTGTACCCTAAAAAATAGGATATAAACGAAACAAATGGCAAGTTGAGTTTATTTGTTCTATATATACAAATATAAAATAGGCTGAACATTGACCCGGAGAAGAACAAAAACCTAAAAAAACTCATTCAAGAACAAGAAAATACCATTGGAATTTGGATTCATTCGCGATGAAACAATAAATCAAGGAAAAGTTTAACTTACATACGTTAAGTAACCAAAGAACCCATTTTAACAAATAAAAAGGGGGTGGAATCTCTACATTGATTTGTTTTCAAAATTTTGTTGAACCGTATGTATCAAAAGGAACATGTACGGTTCTGAAAGGAAAAGACTGGAATAACCTAAACAACCGACTTTATCGTGAACGATGCCTTTTTTTAACTCATGCAATTAATACTAAAATTGGGAATCAACTTGCAGGTCTTTTTATCTATCTTGGTATTCAGGATGATCCCAAGGATATCTTTTTTTTTATAAACTCTCCAGGTGGAGGAATAATATCTGGATTGGCTATTTATGATAGTATGCAAGTTGTTCGACCAGATACTCAAACAATCTGTGTCGGGATAGCCGCTTCTATGGCCTGTTTTCTCCTTGTTGGGGGAACAATTACCAAACGTCTAGCATTCCCTCACGCTTGGCGCTAAAGAGTTTTTTCCAAAAATCAAGAAGAATACTATGCCTTCATTTATAAAAATATCAAAATGTTAGCTAAATAAAAATAGCATGGCACGTTGAATTCGATATGAAGAATTTTTTTTTATTTCCCAACTCTTTGATTTTATATCGAAACAGTAGTATAAACTAAATGGTCTTTTTTGGAAGTCCAGTTCAGTGTCACAAACCTTGACCTTACAAAAACGTTATTTTGATTGGAGTAAAAAGAAACTTTTGGATTGCTCCACAAAAGAAAATAAAACCAAAATAAACTTATAAAAAGCAACGGAGCCATCATAATATTTTTAAACTATTCAGAAAGGAAGGGTGGCAATTTGATCAATGATATCATTTTTATTTGCTTTTTTTAGGTCCGTATAATATGGGTTCTTAAAAGTTGCAGTTAATTCTAGCCGTATGCAATAAAGTGCCTGTACGGTTTTTAATTCTCTTGCTTTTCTTCGCTTTTTACGAGGAACAATGAAAGAAGTTACTTTTTATTATTAGGGTAATGATCCATCAACCTCTGAGTACTTTTTTTGAGACTCAAACAGGAGACGCGGTGATGGAAGTAGACGAGTTATTAAAAATGCGTGAAAACCTCATAAAAGTGTATGCCCAAAGAACAGGTAAACCACATTGGGTTATAGGTGAAGATATGGAACGAGACATTTTTTTGTCCCCAACAGAAGCAAGAACTTATGGACTTGTTGATGTTGTCGGGGTTACGCTTATTTGAATAATAAATTGGTTAGGATGCGTCTAAACCCAACCTTCTCTTCTATCAATAAGATTTACGATGCCAACTATGAAACAACTTATTAGAAATATAAGACAGCCTATGAAAAATCTAACAAAATCCCCCGCTCTTAGTAGATGCCCCCAGCGTCGAGGAACATGTACTAGGGTGTATGTGCGACTCGTTTAAATTAGCATTCTAAGCTTATAGCTTATGGTAAAAAATTTATGGTTTTTATTGGGAAAAATCCAACAAAACATTCTCCTTTGGTACCAGCGGATTATCCATTAAGCGGAGAAAGTCTTAAAAAGAAAGAACAAAGTAGGTGACCAATCTGACAAAAACGGACGAATAGGGTTAAGCGATCTGAGCTCATTTTCATACTGAAATATCGTTACTGTAAGTCCGTAAATCTCGTTCTAAAAGACCTATCACTCTTTCCGTTACTAGAGAATTACTGGGTCGAGCCTAATAAAAAAAGTGAACTATACAAGTTCTCAATAAAATAAATCAAAGTCAAGGTAAAGAGCTCCGGTGTATAGAAATAACCTCACTGTTTAAAAAAAAAGGAATCATAGAAACGAAGGAATTCCACTATTTATTTATCTACTTTTATTTTTTAATGCTTTTTTTGATACATCAGAAATGAAAATTTTTTAGTGAGTTCTTTGTTTGTTGTTTTTTAATAAATATAGTGAAACAACAAAAGAAAAATCGTGGTTGGGAAGGTTAGAATTGCAAAAGCCATTGGAATTGTCGTTTTTATACATTGGAAAAATTCGTCTGATCATAGTAATGAAATCTCGTAAACAACGAGTAAAATAATGGTTCAAATTAAATTGAAGAATCACCGATTTTTTTAAAAAATTATCTATATGACCAGAATTAAACGGGGATCCATCGCTCGTAAACGCCGAACCAAAATACGTTTCGTTGTATCTAAATTCCGAGGCTCGCATTCAAGACTTACTAGAAGTATTATTCAACAAAGAATAAGAGCTCTTGTTTCAGCTCATCGAGATAGGAATCGAAAAAAGAGAGAGTTTCGTCGTTTGTGGATTACTCGTCTAAATGCAGCAATTCGTGAAATTGGAGACCACTATAGTTATAATAAAGGAATAAATAGTTTGTACAAGAACCAATTGCTTCTTAATCGTAAAATACTTGCCCAAATCGCTATATCAAATAGGAAATGTTTTTCTATGATTTCGACTCAGATTCTGACTAAAAACTAGCTTTTCATTTTCAGAACGTAACTAAAAATAGGGAAAATAGAGTTTTCCCGGAGACTAGACTCCGGGTTTTTATTTTATTTGTCAAGTTTATTCTGTTTTAGTTGATTAAGTATAAGAAAGAGGTAGAAAATAATATCTAATTCATTTTTACATTTTACTAGTTTTTAGGATTTACAAATTTTTTTCGAAATATCTTTTTATTTTTATTTCTAGCTTCTTTCGCTTTCAATTGAGCTTCCCGAATGCGTACCTTTGTTTTTTCTAAACTCTCAGTGTTAGTAAAAGGTAAAAACGATAAAATCCGCGCTTGTTTTATTGCAAGAGTAAGCAATCGTTGTTGTTTTAAAGTTAATTTATTGACTCGTTTCGATAATATTTTTCCTTGTTGACTAATAAATTGTCTAAGTAAGTCAATATTTTGATAATAAATTTGATCCCCCGCTTGAATTGAGTGCAAAGGCTTACGAAAAGATTTTTTTGATTTCAGAAACTGTCCCTTGGATTTATCCATTGTTTGTTTAGTTGGTGTATAAAGCATCAAAGTTTTTAGGATACGAATTTATTTATCCAGAAAATAAATTTTCTCCCCAATCATGAAATGATTTAGTTATTTTTTTATTTCTGCATGAATTGTATGGTTGTAACAACGAGAACAAAATTTTTTCAATTCTAATCTATTTGGTGTATTGTAACGATTTTTTTGAGTTATATATCGAGAAATGCCTGTTGATCCTTTTTTACCACTGTTTTGTAGACAATTGGTACATTCGACAATAACCTTTACTCGGATATCTTTCTTCTTTTCCATCAAGCTCCTTTCATTTATCTTTCACTATGAGTCTGTAACTTTTGTGTTCTGCTTAAAAAAGAAATGATTACAATAAAAAAACACGGCATGTCAACCCATCTGGGAAAAGACGATTAATTTCTATTAAAAGACCTGCTAAAAACCCTAATGAAAGCGTACTTAGGACTGGTGCGACAGATAAATATGTTTTAAAATTTCGCATTCAAAAATCTCCCTTCTTCTCTTTTCTCCAATCTAGATTCATATTCCTCGTTTGTGTCTACAAAATCAATTCAAATTTGCTGTATTCCCTCATTTTCTATTTTTATTTTATTTTTTAGTTGTTCAAAAAGAAAGCCAAACAATTGTTTCTAACTCTAATAAAGTAAAGGGATGTAGCGCAGCTTGGTAGCGCATTTGTTTTGGGTACAAAATGTCACAGGTTCGAATCCTGTCATCCCTACTTTAATTATGAATTATGATACCTTTTGGCTAATATAACGAATAGATCATTTTATTTCTTCGTTAATTCAAATCCTAATTAAAAATTTCGGAAGACTGGTTCAGAAATGAAGAAAATCGTTCTATATTAGAGTTTTCTAGATAATATGAAAACGCTCTTAGTTCAGTTCGGTAGAACGTGGGTCTCCAAAATCCAATGTCGTAGGTTCAAATCCTACAGAGCGTGTTTTTAACTTAGTAGATTGAGGAGAAGGGAAATAAAAAAAGAGCTATCAAAACTCCAATTGATCACCACGCCTGTATTGTAAATATGCAGTTAAGAATAAGCCAATTAAGGTAATAGGAATTAGACCTAAAACGATTCCCAATAAAAAAGGTTCTATCATATAGGTTAAATAAAGCAAAAATAGGTAATATCTATATCAAAAAATATAAAAAATATAGTAAAATCATTAAAGATTAAAGAATAAACTAAATGAATTGCGAAAAATGGCAATGAACTTGATAACAATTTGGAAAGAATTATCTAATCAAAATCCTAAACCGCAGATTGATTGAATAATATTAAATAAGTCGTATCTTGCTTAGACCAATAAAAAAACCTAAAGTTAGAGTGAAAGTTACCAATAGAAAACCGAAGAAAGTAGTTGTAGTAAGCATAACAAGGTTAATTTTAGGATATGTTTTACATAGGTTGTAAAAATCATTTACCATAATTATTTAAAAACATTTGTCACTTTTATACATTTTGATTGAGACACCAAAAAATAGGAATAGATTCTTGATTTTGCATTAAAAATTAAAACAGTTATAGCAATTTCATTAAATTTCTAATATATAATATAAATATAAGCTGGAATCAAATTACGTTACTGCTTTAAAAAACAAGAGAACTTGACTCCTTAAGTGATAATCTCACAAAGATGCTCTTTTTGAATTGACACAAGAATATACGGAGCTAAACATGTCTGGAAATACAGGAGAACGCTCGTTTGCTGATATCATTACTAGTCTTCGATATTGGGTAATTCATAGCATTACTATACCGTCCCTATTCATTGCGGGTTGGTTATTTGTTAGTACTGGTTTAGCTTATGATGTGTTTGGGAGCCCACGGCCAAATGAATATTTTACAGAAAGCCAAGAAGGAATTCCATTAATTACTGGTCGTTTTGACCCTTTGGAAGAAAGAACGTAATAAATTTCGTGAATCTTTTTCATTTTAATAGTTTAATAGGAGGTCCCAATGACTATAGATCGAACTTATCCAATTTTTACAGTGCGATGGTTGGCTGTTCACGGCCTAGCGATCCCTACCGTTTTTTTTTTTGGATCCATTTCAGCAATGCAGTTCATCCAACGATAAAAATGAATCCAAATTATATAGCTATGACACAATCAAACCCAAACCAACAAAACGTGGAATTGAATCGTACCAGTCTTTACTGGGGATTATTACTCATTTTTGTACTTGCTGTTTTATTCTCAAATTATTTCTTTAATTAACAAATAAGCATTCTCTTAACCCATTCGGAAGTTTCTTCTCTACTAAATTATCCAGGACTGTTTATGGCTCCAGCATGACCCTTTTATGAAATGTGGAGGAACGTGAAATCAATGACTGATACTACTGGAAGGATTCCTCTTTGGATAATAGGTACTCTAACAGGTATTCTTATCATCGGTTTAATAGGTCTTTTCTTTTATGGTTCCTATTCAGGATTAGGATCATCCCTATAGTTTTCGTAAATGAAATCTTGAGTAATAAGCTAACTGGTACGAAATTTTAAGAACTCAACTGTAAAACTAAATCAAGTTGAGTTCTTAAATTTTTTTTATAGATTATAGAGAATATCTGAAATATTCAATTATCAAGGAGACCAAAAATGAAAAGATATCAAAAATTGTATTCCAAATTTTACATAGAAAACAATATTTAATTCAGACATTCTATAACCGGGACATCAAGTGAAAACGTCGGAAACTTTTTGTTTTTTCACTTTCGCTATGGTTCGAATTTTCTACTCCAAGTTTATCAATCGATTTCAATCAATTGGACTTTTTCAAACTGTTTCTTTTTTAGAATCAAAAATATTTGTGCCAAAATAATAAATCCAAAAAAAAACAACAATATTTGGACACGTCCTGGATCTTGGAGTACTATTTCCGCTTCGTCCTGTCCAAATCCACCCACATTAGGATTACTCGTTAATGGTTGATCAAATTGTATATATTCTCCCTCTGAAACAATTGGTTCTGGTCCAGGCGGAATAAGATTTACGACTTGATGACTATCCAATCCATCTTTAAGAATTATTTCATAACCACCTTTTTCATTTCGTATTATTTTGCTAACACTACCAGATGATGTAGCATTAAAAACGGTATTGTTACTTTTGCTACCATCAGGATAAATCTGACCTCTTCCCCTGTTTCCACCTACATATATAGGATATTTTAAGAAGTGGACCCGTTTATTATTCATGGGGTTTGGGGAAAGGATGGGAAACGTTATTTTTGTATATTTCTGCCCAGGCACAGGGCCCACCACAAAAATATTTTTTGTATTGGGGCGATAATTTTGAAAAGATAAATTTCCGATTTTTTCTTTTAACTCCGGAGAAATACGATCCGAAGGGGCTACCTCAAAACCCTCAGGTAAAATAAGAACTGCCCCCACATTCAACCCACCCTTTTTCCCATTAGAAAGAACTTGTTTCAATTGCAGATCATAGGGTATTTGAACAACAGCCTCAAAGATAGTATCAGGAAGTACCGTTTGGGGTACCTCAATATCTACCGGCTTATTAGCTAAATGGCAATTAGCACACACAATACGACCAGTTGCTTCTCGGGGATTTTCATAAACTTGTTGTGCAAAAAGTGGATACGCACTTGAAACAGCTGTCCAAGTTAGGATAACCAGCATAAGAAAGGCCGAAATAAATTGAGTAATCTGTTGACTTTTCCAATAAAAAAAAATTTGAGTTTGCATGGTCCAACTGTGGAGTCCAAAATGGATAGCGTTAGGTCGCTTATCTAGTTTATTATACCGCGATTCAGTTAATTGATCAAATAAAAAATTCATCTAAATTTTCTAACCTTAAAAAAGCGGGATTAAATTTTAAAATAAAAATTAAAATATAACAAATATCAAGAATCAAAACTTCAAAAATTGAAGCTTCAGATCACTTCATTTATTGAATTATAAACAATTAAAAAGGATGGAGAAACACGATTTAAATATAGGAAAAGAAAATATTTAAAACTTATATCAAGACTCACCGGAACTATGCAAACGAGACAGGATATAATTTGATCATTAGGATCAAATCCAAATGATTCATAGATAAATCCAATCGTGAATTCCCAACCACGGGTTGAATGATATCCGAAAAAAAAATCTGTGAATAGAAGAAGGAAAAATACTTTGATTGTGTCACTTAAATTAAATAACATTTTCTGTGACCAAGAGTTCAGAATACTAAGAGGATTTTCATTTCGCCAAATAGCAAAACTATTTAGAAGAATCAAATAGATTATATTTGTAAAGAAATGAAAAAGAATCTGGATACAATTCTCTTTTTCAATCTTTATTAATTGACTTACTTCTTCATAGATTATTGGATGAAAGTCTTGTGAGTAGGTACAAAATTCTTTTTTAATTATTTCGTCCAAGAAAATAAAGTCCTCAAATTCTACGAATTTTTCTAAAAGACTCGTTTCTTTAATATTATTAAAAAAAATTTCGGATTGTCTAATAGTCCACAAATAAGTAAGCCAAGATTGAAGAGAATGTTTCAATGTCAAATCAATACACCAGGGTAAAACGACTATACCTAAAAGATAGAAGAATACTTTTTTTTTCATTTTATAGAAACTCTATTTATTTAGTAAGAATTTATATTTTCTTCTATAAAACTTCAATTGGAACACGTAAAAAATAGGCTAATTCAGCAGCTCTTTTCTCAATTTCTCCTGGGTTCAAATTTTCAGAAGTACAAGTCAACGGAATGGCTTTTTGGCCTCGGATGTCAATATAAAGGACACGACAAGTATAAAAACCCTCTTTGATTTTTATTTTAATAGACCTTATATCCTTGATCAGAAATTGGAACACTATGCGACGATTTCTTCCCGGCAATACCCAACGAAAAATACATATGACTCCGCTCTCTTTATCAAATTTATCATAACCACTACCTACATTCCAAAGTATCATAGACCATAAATAGAAACTAAGAAACAAACCAGAAAGTCCGTAAAATAACATGATTATACCTTGAGGAAAAAAGGATATAAAATTTTGACTAAGATAACTAGATATTCCAACTAATATAAATTCCAAGGACCCAAAAAAGAGGATAAAAGCCCATACAAAATTACTCCATTTTCTAGAACCAGGTATAAGGTCTATCCATTGTTGTTTTGATCGCCAATTCATATTTGATCCGAGTGTATTTGATTCTTCTTTTAAAACTATCCCATCCCCCAGTAAACTAGTGCTATCTTTTATAATGTAWAGGAGTAATTTATCAACTTAGTTAGAGCTAAAATTAAGAAAGAAACCATTTCGAAAAAAAAAAAAAAGAATGCCAAGTGGAGTTCAAAATAATTATTCTTTGGATCCTTCTTTAAAGTAATACATTTCAAAAACTAAATAATAAAAATCAAAGCGAAATAAATCTTTAAAAAATTTCTATAAGTGAAATTAGGTTTTTTCATTATTCAAAGTTGTGGAGCTTAAATAAATCACTTACAACACCTTTGAATAGATGGCGAGGTAAAATTAAGTCAAAAAAACCTTTTTCAAACAAAGATTCAGCCTCTTGTTCTTCTTCGGGTATGTTTTCATTCAATATTTGTTTAATCACTCGTGGACCCGCAAATGCAACGAAAGCACCGGGTTCAGTAATAATAATATCACCTAACATAGCAAAACTAGCTGTTACTCCACCTGTTGTTGGAGATGTAAGGATTGATACATAAAATAATTCTTTATTTGATTGATAATAATATAAAGCAGATGATATTTTAGCCATTTGCATTAAACTTAAACTTCCTTCGTGAACACGGGCACCACCGGAAGCAGACAGAATAATAAGAGGTAAGAAGTTTTTGGTAGCGTGCTCAATTAAACGAGTTATTTTCTCTCCTACTACGCACCCCATACTACCTGCGAGAAACCGAAAATCCATAACACCAAATGCGATGGGAATACCATTTAATTGTCCTACACCGGTTTGAACAGCATCAAGTAAACCGGTTTGTTTTTTATAAAAAGCAAGACGCTCTATATAAGGCCCCTCCATTTTCTCTTCTGCTTTTTCCTTTGGGTCATGAGTGAGATCCCATGTCCATTTCGCTACCGCGTCTTTATCTCGCTGGGGTTTCGGCCATTTCTGATTTATTTCCGCTTTCTCATCTGGTTGAATATATTGGGACAGCCACGACTCTTTAATTAATTTGGCAGTTATTTTTAGGTCCGTGCATTTGTAGAATTTGTTCATGAAGATTTTAGACACTTTCTCATTCCATTCATGAATGGAATCCTCGTAACATTCCAATTCTGTTTCCGAATCAAATTCAATCGAATCCAGAGAAACCATGTCTTGATCCAAAGGATTCCACGTCCCTTCATCAATAAAAAGATCAATTCTATCTGAGCTAGTCATTCTAAAATAAGATCCACACTCTTCACAAATTTGCAGATTATATTTTAACACTTTTTTATAATTCGGAATAAAACATTTTTCACATTGCTCCCACAATTGTTTATAATGATCTGGATGTCGTTTGCTTAGCAATTGCAGTTTTTCTTGTTTAATTAATTCCATGCAATCTGTTTGTTTTTTATTGTTTTTTGGACCATAATCAATGTTCATAAAAGTCTTATTACTTATATCTCTTTGACCTATTTCCGCCCAAAGATAATTTTTAATCGAACTAGTTATAAGAAATTGATAAGGATCATTCTTTAAAATCCCACGGTGAATAGCTAAATAGATTGGATCAGTTTCTGCGGTTATATCTCTAACTAGAAAAGTTTCATTGTATCGATTTGCATAAATTGAATAACACTTTTTATTAGTCCAACTTTCAACAGTATTTACAAGCTTCGACCCTTGTTTGAACTTCTTCTGAAAGAACTTATATTTCCCATTTTGCATCATCTTGTTTTTGTTCCTCCTTATAGATAAAATAAAGTAATGGTCACTTACGAATAACACCAGATTGAATAAAAAAACGAAATAGGAAAAAAGTAGATGTACAGTAATTGAGAGTTAAATGTAGTAACTGCTTAAACATTCTATAAAAAATAAAAACTTTTAATATGTGAAAATGAATCTTTTTCATTTCTCGTGATGCTTGTGGAAAACGAAGTGATATCAAATAGAACAATAAAAAAATTGATCATTGATAATAAGTTCTTAATTGATTATAAATCAATATACAAGACAACTTACTTTAATTTTTTTTTATTATTCATTATTCAATTAATTTGGTTCGATCCGATCCCAATATGGTGGACTCTGTATCTATCCAAAAATCACTCTTCAGCTCAATCTGTTTAAGTTTTCGTATTTGAATTTGATTAACAGATTGCACCGAAGGGTAAGCGTTCCGGAAACTTAATTCTTCCTATCTTTTATATATTAAAATTAAATTAAATAAACCTCTAAAGGTTCTCATTTTTTGTTTCCTTGAGATCCAAGGTATCCACTGATTTAAAGTCAAATCGAATCTCTTTCCATATTTCACAAGCCGCAGCTAGTTCCGGACTCCATTTGCCAGCTTGGCGAATAATTGAATTACCATCCTGAGCAAGATCACGCCCTTCGTTACGAGCTTGTATACATGCTTCGAGAGCAACTCGATTAGCTACGGCACCTGGAGCATTCCCCCACGGGTGACCTAAAGTTCCTCCACCAAACTGTAGTACAGAATCATCGCCAAAAATATCGGTTAGAGCCGGCATATGCCAAACATGAATACCCCCTGAGGCTACGGGCATAACACCCGGTAATGAAACCCAATCTTGACTGAAATAAATCCCACGATTTCGATTTTTTTCAACAAAATTATCACGTAATAAGTCAACAAAGCCCAAAGTGATTTCTCTTTCCCCTTCCAATTTTCCTACTACAGTACCTGCGTGAATATGATCGCCACCAGACAAACGTAACGCTTTTGCTAGTACCCGGAAATGGATGCCATGATTCTTTTGTCTATCAATAACGGCATGCATTGCACGGTGAATATGGAGAAGTATACCATTTTCTCGGCAAAAGTGAGCCAAAGAAGTATTTGCAGTGAATCCTCCTGTTAAGTAATCATGCATTATAATTGGAACTCCTAAGTCTTTAGCAAAACAAGCTCTTCTTAGCATTTCTTCGCATGTACCTGCAGTAGCATTTAAGTAATGTCCTTTTATTTCACCAGTTTCAGCTTGTGATTTGTAAATCGCTTCAGCACAAAATAAGAACCGATCTCTCCAACGCATAAACGGTTGGGAATTTACATTCTCATCATCTTTGGTAAAATCAAGTCCACCACGAAGACATTCATAAACCGCTCTACCGTAATTTTTAGCGGATAAACCCAATTTTGGTTTAATAGTACATCCCAACAGAGGACGCCCATATTTATTCAATTTGTCTCTCTCAACTTGGATACCATGAGGTGGACCTTGAAACGTTTTAGTATAAGCTGGTGGTATTCGGAGATCTTCTAGACGTAAAGCACGCAGTGCTTTGAAGCCAAAAACATTTCCCACAATGGAAGTAAACATGTTGGTAACAGAACCTTCTTCAAAAAGGTCTAAAGGGTAAGCTACATAAGCAATATATTGATCCTTTTCTCCAAAAACGCGCTCTATATGATAACAACGACCCTTGTATCGATCAAGGCTAGTGAGTCCATCGGTCCACACAGTTGTCCATGTACCAGTAGACGATTCAGCAGCTACTGCCGCCCCGGCTTCTTCAGGTGGAACGCCAGGTTGCGGAGTGACTCGGAATGCGGCCAAGATATCAGTAGCGTTGGTTTCATAATCAGGAGTATAATACGTTACTTTGTACTCTTTAACACCAGCTTTGAATCCAACACTTGTTTTAGTCTCTGTTTGTGGTGACATAAATTTCTCCTTATGACTCATGAATTAATAACAATAAGGTTGATTCGACAGGAATTTGGCAGGACTGAAACAAATCCTACCTTATTAACATTATCATTATAATTCTTTGAGTTTCGTTTCTAAATAAAAAATAAAAAAGATAGGAATCTTCTCCTACTTTTTCTTCATCTATAAAACAGAAAGAAATTAAGAACTTATAAAGAGAAAGACAGGTCTAAATCGTCCGGGGGACCTTTCAAGACTCTATACTATAGTAGTTGCATAGATTTGAATGCCACGGAAGGATTGGTTATTGGATAATACTAAAATAAAGAAAGCCCAAATTTGCTACCCCTGGCTGGAAGAGTTATTTTTTAATTCGACAAATGTGATTTTTTTATTATTTTTAACTTTAATATGAGCTTAACTCCGAATTATGATTATGAGGTCTCCTCGATTGAAAAAAAAAACCGAGGACATATTGTTCAGATAATTGGTCCGGTACTCGATGTCGCTTTTTCACCAGGCAAAATGCCTTCTATTTATAATGCTTTGATAGTTCAAGTACGAAAAAATAAAAAACCGAACGTGACTTGCGAGGTCCAGCAATTATTGGGAAATAATCGAGTGAGAGCAGTTGCTATGAGTGATACAAATGGTCTAATGAGAGGCATGGAAGTCATTGACACAGGAACTTCGATAAGTGTTCCAGTGGGTGAATCAACATTGGGACGAATTTTCAACGTGCTTGGAGAGCCTGTCGATGAATTGGGTCCTGTCGAAACTAATAAAATTTTTCCTATCCATAGATCTGCACCTGCCTTTATAGAGTTAGATACAAAATTATCAATTTTTGAAACAGGAATTAAAGTTGTAGATTTATTAGCCCCTTATCGACGTGGAGGAAAAGTCGGACTGTTTGGCGGAGCTGGAGTAGGAAAAACAGTACTAATTATGGAATTAATTAACAATATTGCCAAAGCTCACGGCGGAGTATCCGTATTTGGCGGAGTAGGTGAACGTACGCGTGAAGGAAATGATCTTTATATGGAAATGAAAGAGTCCGGAGTGATTAATAAACAAAACCTGGCAGAATCAAAAGTGGCTTTAGTTTATGGGCAAATGAATGAACCACCAGGCGCGCGTATGAGAGTGGGTTTAACAGCTTTAACTATGGCGGAATATTTCCGAGATATTAATAAACAAGACGTACTTCTGTTTATTGACAATATATTTCGTTTTGTTCAAGCCGGTTCAGAAGTTTCCGCTTTATTGGGACGAATGCCTTCCGCTGTGGGTTATCAACCGACCCTAAGTACCGAAATGGGTTCTTTACAAGAACGAATTACTTCCACCAAAGCAGGTTCCATCACCTCGATTCAAGCAGTTTATGTCCCTGCAGATGATTTAACAGATCCTGCTCCTGCTACAACATTTGCACATTTAGATGCAACTACTGTACTCTCAAGAAGTCTAGCTGCGAAAGGTATCTATCCCGCAGTTGATCCGTTAGATTCAACGTCAATGATGTTACAACCTCAGATTGTTGGCGAGGAACATTATAAAATTGCGCAAAAAGTCAAGCAAACGTTACAACGATACAAAGAACTTCAGGATATTATAGCTATCCTTGGGCTGGATGAATTATCTGACGAAGATCGTTTAATAGTAGCTCGAGCACGAAAAATTGAACGTTTTTTATCCCAACCTTTTTTCGTAGCCGAAGTCTTTACTGGTTTTCCGGGTAAATATGTTTGTCTCTCGGAAACGATTAGAGGATGTAGTTTACTCCTTTCGGGGGAATTAGATGATATTCCGGAACAGGCTTTTTATTTGGTAGGTACTATTGATGAAGCTACGGCGAAAGCGATGGTATAAAACTAAAAGGAAAAAAATTACTAAATGACTTTATTAAAACTTTGTGTACTGACTCCAAATCAAATTATTTGGGATTCGGAAGTGGAACAAATTATTTTATCTACCAATAGTGGACAAATAGGAATCTTACCGAATCACATTCCTATTGCTACGGCTCTAGATATAGGTATTTTGAGAATACGCCTTAATGATCAATGGTTATCAGTTGCTCTGATGGGAGGGGTTGCTCGAATTGCTAATAATGCAATCACTATTTTGGTAAATGATGCCGAAATAGGTCGTGACATTCATCGCAAAGACGCTCAGAAAAATCTTGAAATAGCAGAAACGAACTTTGAAAAAGCTGAAGGAACGAGACAAAAAATTGAGGCCAATGTTGCTCTCCGACGCGCTCGAACACGAATAAAGGCCAGTCATGCAGCATAAACGAAAGATTGCTTAACAACTTATTAGATAGCAGCTGCCTTGATCCTATTCCTATCTAATAAGTTCGATCTACTATTGGATTTGAACCAATGACTCCTGCCGTATGAAAGCAGTACTCTAACCGCTGAGTTAAGTAGATATTGAAGCGAATCAAAAATTTGATTTAGTCCAACCCCTCACTTTCTCGGATTTTTTCTCTTAATTATTAACTTCTATGAACTGGAAGGTTTATCACGCTTTATCTTTTATTTTTTTATTGCACTGAGACCTGGGCAAACTCCAATATTTTGATTCTGGTACCTTATTCCGAATTCTAAAAACTGGAACAGATTAAAAAGAGCACTTAATGATAGGATAAACTAATAAAAAGATGGGTTACCATTAAAGTAAAAGGTCCCAGATACATTTCAAAAAAAAATTGTGTGTCAGGAACCAGATTTGAACTGGTGACACGAGGATTTTCAGTCCTCTGCTCTACCGGCTGAGCTATCCCGACTTTAGGTAACTAATAGGAGAGTAAAACAAAACTGAGAAGGGCTTTTTTTTATTTGAACCAACTGAAAATAAAAGAAAGGTGGTGAGCGGAATAGTATTTTGTGGGGATAGAGGGACTTGAACCCTCACGATTTTTAAAATCCACGGATTTTCTTCTTACTGAAAATATCTGTATTGACACGTAGAAAAGGACTCTCTCTTTATTCTCAAATTAGTGACTTGCATTTGTTAGAAAAGCTTCCTTTGAGTCTCTGCACCTATCCTTAGTTTGTTATAAAAATAGAATAAAGGATTTGGCTCAGGATTGCCCTTTTTCTTTAATTCCAGGGTTTCTCTGAATTTGAAAGTGATCACTTAGTAAGTTTCCATACTAAGGCTCAATCTAATTAAGTCCGTAGCGTCTACCAATTTCGCCATACCCCCGTTTGACCGAATCTACACGTATTTCGAACGAATCGGAAAAACTAATAAACGGACATATTTAGTTTATGTTCACTAAAAGATTTCCTATTTTTTGTATCTAGTCCGTTTACTTTAATATTGAGTCTATTGTTAAAGTGCACTTAAAAAAAATCATAAAACAAGTAAAGACGAAATGGAAAAAAATCTATAATTCATTTTTATTTGTTTATGCTTGTAATATTAGTTAAGTAAAAAAAAAGAAATTAAAAAAATGGAGTTCTAAATTGATTGATTATCGCTCATAATAATCCGTTACAAAAAGAAAACTTCCTAATTTCAGTATCACACAAAACAAAATTCTTTTCGTTCATGTTGGCCTGCTTAGCTCAGCGGTTAGAGCATCGCTTTTGTAATGCGATGGTCATCGGTTCAATTCCGATAGCTGGCTTTCATTGTTTTATCCGTCAAATTTTAAGCATTATATCAATGCCAAAATAACTTAATAGACTTTCGACACATTTGATAAGAGCGAAAAAGAATTAGATAAGAAGATTGAATGTAGTTAATAAACATAGAAAAATTTAAGGAGTGTTTATGTCACGTTATCGAGGACCTCGTTTTAAAAAAATACGCCGTCTTGGGACTTTACCAGGATTCACTAAGAAAAGCCCTAGGGCTATACGTGATCTTCGAAATCAACCTCGTTCCGAATATCGTATTCGACTCGAAGAAAAACAAAAATTACGTTTTCATTATGGTATTACAGAACAACAGTTAATTAATTACATTCGAATTGCTAGAAAAACCAAAGGATCAACAGGGAAAGTTTTACTTCAATTACTTGAAATGCGTTTGGATAATATTCTTTTTCGATTAGGTATGGCTTCGACAATTCCTGCAGCGCGTCAATTAGTGAACCATAGACATATTTTAGTAAATGGTCGTCTAGTTAATATACCCAGTTATCGCTGCAAACCACAAGATAATATTATGCCAAAAAATCAAAACAAATCCGGCGTTCTTATTGAAAATTCGCTGAAATTATTTGCTCACAAGGAATTTGCAAATCATTTAACCCTTTCCTCAGTGCCGTATAAAGGCTTAGTAAATCAAATAGTCAATACGAACTGTGTTGGTTTGAAAATAAATGAATTGCTAGTCGTAGAATATTATTCTCGTCAGACTTAAGATTAGTTAAAAGGGAAGGGAAAAAATATGAAATTATTTTGATCATTTTTCGTTATCACTTATTCATGAGCCTTTTCTTTTCGTTTCGACTGATAAATTGTTGTATTGAAACGACAAATAACTTTTCACTTAGAATTTTTGAACGATAAACTAATAATATTTACTATATTTTTCTCCTTCTGATGTAGGTATTTTATTAAAAGGTGTAAGTTTTTTTATATTTTATAAATTATAAATTGATTTTATGTTATTTTGTAAAATCCGTTTCTCATCTTAGCGGAACAACTTCTAAAATGGATTTATACCTATGCCTAGATCACAAAAAAATCAAAATTTTATTGATAAGACCTTTTCAATTATTGCTAATATCTTATTACGAATAATTCCGACGACATCAACAGAAAAAGAAGCATTTACCTATTACATAAATGGGATGTCAGCTCAATATGAAGGAAATTATGCCGAAGCTTTACAAAATTATTATGAAGCTATGCACCTAGAAATGGATCCATATGATCGAAGTTATATACTCTATAATATAGGTCTTATCCATACGAGTAATGGAGAGCATTCTAAAGCTTTGGAATATTATTGTCGAGCAATACAACGGAATCCTTTCTTACCACAGGCTTTTAATAATATGGCTGTTATTTGTCATTACCGGGGGGAACAAGCCATTCAACAGGGAGATTCTGAAATTGCTGAGGCTTGGTTTGATCAAGCGGCTGAATATTGGAAACAAGCTAGAATACTTACTCCCGGTAATTATATAGAAGCGAAGAATTGGTTAAAGGTAACGTCACGAGACAAATAAACAAGTTTTTTACTTTACTTTGAGTTACTATCAAAATTTCTCTCTATAGTATTGGTTGCTTGTAGCAAGAGAATGGGAAAAGTTCCATCTAAAAACTTAGAAAGACTATTTACTCCGTTGGACAACGAAAACATCTTTTGATGGTTTTTTTTAAAAAACGGTGTCAAATAATAAATTAAGAAGGTATATCCTGAAAAAAAAAAAATAAACATATTGACTTAGGAGTTAGGAGTCTTAGCGGGTTTGTTTAGTATGTGTTATCCGTAAAAAAAAGAGGAGGATTCCATGATTATTCGTTCGCCTGAATCAGAAGTCAAAATTTTGGTAGATAGTGATCCGGTCAAAACCTCATTTGAGGAATGGTCCAGACCTGGTCATTTCTCAAGAACTCTAGCTAAAGGTCCCGATACGACCACTTGGATCTGGAACCTACATGCTGATGCTCATGATTTTGATAGTCACACCAGTGATTTAGAAGAAATTTCACGAAAAATATTTAGTGCCCATTTTGGGCAACTATCTATAATATTTATTTGGCTGAGTGGTATGTATTTCCACGGTGCTCGTTTTTCCAATTATGAATCATGGTTAGCTGAGCCAACTCACATTAGGCCTAGTGCCCAGGTGGTTTGGCCAATAGTAGGTCAAGAAATATTAAATGGTGATGTTGGTGGGGGTTTCCGAGGAATACAAATCACCTCTGGTTTTTTTCAGCTATGGAGAGCATCTGGAATAACTAGTGAATTACAACTCTATTGTACCTCAATTGGTGCATTGATTTTTGCAGCAGTAATGCTTTTTGCGGGTTGGTTTCATTATCATAAAGCAGCTCCAAAATT